AGAATTATCTTAACCCATCGGAAAGATATCATCTCATACTTATCTATGACTGTTTATGTCTCTAGCATGACGATTTGATTAAATGTGGAGGGAAGTAGAATAAATGGCCGATACTACTGGAAGAATTCCTCTTTGGATAATAGGTACTGTAACTGGTATTCTTGTGATCGGTTTAATAGGCATTTTCTTTTATGGGTCATATTCCGGATTGGGCTCATCCCTGTAGTAATAGGATGAACTGAGTTGTAGACCCGAAAGCATAAGAATGCAGTGGGCCCCCCCTTTTTTTCTCAATCTGATTCGGGGGGGCCCGCCGAGTTCTTAATAAACATAATACTTTAGTCGTATAAATCAAAAAAAAAGGGGGGGACTACCCCTTTTTCTGATATTCAATCAAAAAAATTCCATTCAGTAAAGCTAAACAAATTTTCCTTTATAAAGTATAAAGCAAGGTTATCATGAACCTGAAAAAAAAAATATATGAACTAAAAATTCAAATCTTTGATGAGTGGGATCAAGAATCATTATTATTTCGACACAAGAAAGAGGTGTAGAAAATTTCTTTTCTTGTGCCGAAGACTAGGAAAACGATTAGAAATAATACCTCCTAGAATTCTTTGTTTTCCTTATTTCGCCTTTCCTTTTCCGCTTCCTTATCTTATGCTTAGTATCTAGTTGAATTTGATTCTATTAGAATAGAAAAGCTATTTATAGATTCTATGACAATTAAGTCTGACAATAGGGATACAATCACACCGCTCTAGTTTAGATTAAAAAAAAAAGAAAACAAATAAAAAGGATAAAATCAACTAGTCTTTTTACCAATTACCAATATACATATTATGACTAGAAATGTAGTACAAGGAATTTCTAAAAAAAAATCTGATATAATCTAATATAATCTGGTATTATATAAAAAGAATAGAAACAAAAACAATTTTAACAATTTTTTTTTGATGATCAAAAAATTCTTCTTATAATTTTTTTTTTTTTTTTTAATAACTTGAATTTGATAAATCGGCATATCTAGAAATTCATTTCGGACAATTGAACCTTTTCAAACTGTTTCTTTTTAAGAATCAAAAAGATTTGTGCCAAAATAACAGATGCAAAAAAGAACAAAAGTCCTTGAACACGTAATGGGTCTTGAAGTATTATTTCTGCATCTCCCTGACCAAATCCGCCCACATTAGGATTACTCGTTAATGGTTGATCACGTTTGACGGATTCACCCTCTGAAACAAGAAGTTCTGGTCCTGGAGGGATAATATCAACCACTTGACGCCCCTCGGGCGCATCTGTTATGGTTATTTCGTACCCCCCCTTTTCTTTTCGTATAATTCTGCTTACGACACCTGCCGCTGTAGCATTATAAACCGTATTGTTACTCTTGCTCCCGTCGGGATAAATCTGACCCCTTCCTCTGTTTCCACCTACATATATGGGATATTTTAAGAAGTGAACATCTTTTTTAGTAGCGGGGTCCGGAGAAAGAATAGGAAAGGTTATTTTACTATATTTCTGACCGGGAACAGGCCCTATCACAAGAATATTTTTTTTAGTGGGGCGATAACTCTGAAAAGATAGATTACCCATCTTTTCTTTCATCTCTGGCGAAATACGTTCGGGGGGGGCTAATTCAAATCCATCGGGTAAAATAAGAACAGCCCCCACATTCAAAGCTCCCCTTTTACCATTAGCAAGAACTTGTTTCAGTTGCATATCATAAGGAATTCGAACAACTGCTTCAAATACAGTATCCGGAAGTACCGCTTGTGGAACTTCAATTTCTACGGGCTTATTAGCTAAATGACAATTGGCGCATACAATACGGCCAGTTGCTTCGCGTGGATTTTCATAACCCTGCTGTGCAAAAATGGGATATGCGTTTGAAATGGATTCCGGAGTTATTATATATATCATGAGTGATACGGAAATGGAACGAATAATCTCTTTCTTTAGCCAAGAAAAGGTCTTTCTAGTTTGCATGGTCCAATCGTTGATCCAAAAAATTTCTACAATAAAATTAGGTAGGGCACTAGGTGAGTTCCCTATCCACGATGCTGTTATTTACTGAACAATTTTTACAAATTCTAAAATATGAGAAGAATCCGAAACTCTTAGATGGAAAATAATTGTATAAAAAAATACGATTTTGAACTGTACAAAATAAGAAACATTTTAATTGGATTGATGGATCATCTTTCAGTCATTCATTGAATGATAAATCACTACAAGTGACGGAGATAGACGATTTAAATAACGGAAAATCCAATATTTAAAAATTGTATCGAGAATAACTGGAAAGGTGGAAACAAGTCCCGATATAATTTGATCGTTATGAGCAAATCCAAAATCTTTGTAGACGGAGCCAATCATTAGTTCCCAAGCGTGGGGTGAATGGAATCCTATACATAAATCAGTTACTAAAAGAATAGAAAAAGCTTTTATTGTGTCACTTAAATTATATAGGAATTCTTGAACCCAAGAATTAAGAATAAGAAGTTCTTCATTACCTAGAATAGAATAACCACTTAGAATAAGGAAAGAGATTATATTTGTCGAGAAGCGAAAAATCGTATGGATACGATCCTCATTGTGTATCTTGATCAATTGTATCGTTTCTTTGTGGATTATGCTATGAAACTTTTTTAGATGTGTTTCCGGGTATTCCTTTATCATTTCGTCAAAAAAGAAGAGTTCCTCTAATTCTATGAATCTTTCTAGAATAAACTTTTCGTGCCTATCATTAAAAAAGGTTTCGGATTTACTGGTATTCCACCAATTAATCATCCAGGATTCCAGACTTTTATTAAATGAAAAAGAGATTAACCAGGGCAAAAAGACTATAGATATAAGATATAGAAACGGAGAGAATGCTTTTTTTTCATTGTTTTGTCTGTGAATTTTTAATGAACCCATCTCATTCGTCGACTTTATCCGATTTAATATTTCGATCAATTATAAGTTCTATTACAAGGCTTCAAATCTCTGAACCCATTCCGCGTTTTTTATTTGTCAGTCATTGGTTAGTCCTTAAATTTAGAAAGAATACAGAAATAGCCGAAGAAGAAGAAAGAGTACACGAATGAAGAAAAATAATATTGTTTCCAAATATCCCAATTGCTTAAAAATTCAAAACAATTCTCTTTTTTCGATGAATGCTCAAAAGAGTCACTTCAAATCAAATTAGGCTTTCGAGATAAAAGAATACCTTTCTACCAAAAAAAAAATAGCAAATATTTTGAAAAAAAAAATGGGTCAACTGCCCATAGCCGCAGGAGTAATTAAGAGAAATTTATGAAGAATGGTGTGATAATCAAAAGTAAGTGGAAAAGGCAAAATAAGATGGAAGGGTTCTAATTTTAAGTCTTCCAATCCTTTGCTTATTAAGGAATAAAAAAGATAAAAAAGAGGAGTCGATTGACAAAAATAAAGTAGAGATAATATACAAGATATGATCGATCCATATCTAACGTATCAATTTAAAAAAATTTCTTTATTCTATCGATTATTCTGAAATGTTTTGTTTTGATCTCTGAGATCAGTCTAGTATTTAAATTTATTAGTTATTTTTTTTTACTGAATTTAATGACTTTACATACGCATAAAAGAAAGGGTTGGTTTGCGGACAAAAAAAGCTTTTTTTTTTATAAATGTTCTGTATAGATATAATTAATATCCATCTTCTTTGGTTCATCAGCATTGTGACGAAATACCCGTTAACTTTAACTTATACTCTAAAAAAAAGAAAAAAAGAGGGAGACTCTTGGATTTTTCATTCTTGCTAAAAAAATGGTCATTCTTTAGTTCATTTCAAAATACTTCAATCGGTACACGCAAAAAATAGGCCAATTCCGCTGCTTTTTGCTCAATTTCTCGTGGAGTCAAATTCTCATCAGTACGAGTCAAAGGAATGACCCCCTGTCCTTTGATTTCCAGATAAAGGGCATGCCGAGTATAAATACCCTCTTTAACTTCTATTCGGATAGACTGAACATCTTTCATAAGGAATCGGAGTAAGATGCGACGATTTTTTCCGGGAAAGCCCCAACGAAAAATACATACTATTCCCTCGTTTCTATCAAATCGATCATACCCACTACCCACATTCCACAAAATTGTGCACCACAAATAAGAACTAATAAATAAACCAGCGATCCCATAGAAAGACATCACGATTCCTTGTGGAAAAAAAATTATTTGCTGAGACGGAAATAAAGATATCAAATTTCTGTCAAGATAACTGGAAATCCCAACCAATAAAAATCCCAATGAACCTAAAAAAAGTATAAAGGCCCAGCAGAAATTACTTGTTTTTCGAGACCCCGCTATAAGTTCTATCCATATACATTCTGATCGCCAATTCATACTAGATCCAGTTGCATTTTATTGGAAGTGGGAGACTAGCCAAAATGAATTTGACTGTACTTTTTTTTGTTTCCGAAGTCATTTTCATCAACTCGCGCTATTCTGATGTGAATCGTTAGGAAAAATTCATCCAATTCCGTAAATCTAAAAAACTAGAAAAACTAGAAAACCGCTCAGATGATTCCCTATCTCCACACATATGGATATATTGGCTTTACAGTTAGTTTAAGTATCCGATCGTAATTTATTTTCAAATCGACCATTTACTCATATATCATCTTTATGCCTATAGAAATTAAGAATCCTTTCCTTTCTGTTTGAAGGAAGCTGTATGGTATACCCTATTATACTAAATAGATATCTGTGTTATGATCCAAGTCTAAGTCTTGAAAAAAAAAAATAGATGAAATTTCCCCCCATCGGATCTAAAAAATCTTGTTTTTTTGAACATAAAGAAATAGAGAAGCCATTGCAATTGCCGGAAATACTAACCCCACTAAAGGCACAAAAATAGAGGGGAAATTGTTGAGAATTGTCATAGAAATGGGCACCTCGATTTAATATTTGTACCTATTTTTTGTTCTTATATTGAATTTTTAATTGTTATTAAATTAACTGTTATTAAATTATTAAATTATTAAATTGTTATATTAATATTTTTACCTATTCATATAGAATATTGTTTTGTTATGTTAGAAAGATATCTTATAATCATTATAATTATACTAAGTATATGGAAATAACTATATATAATATAACTATATATAATAAAGTGTAAGTAGTGTAAAACTAACTAAATAGACTTATTTACTTTTTTTTTCTACATGAAATATATGTGTTTCTATATAAAATATTTGTGGGATAAGCTTTGTTATTCTTTTATCTTTTTCTTGTCTTATAATTATAAATAATTAATAATTTTCATTTTCTAATTTAACTTTATTTAAATTTAATAATAATAATAATAAAATTAATAATAATAATAAAAAAAAGAGTATTCTTGCGCGACAGTCTATATATAGAAATATGCGAGATATAGAAATATACAAGACTCTACATTTTGCATATTTCTATATATAGGGATAGGTAAGAAAAGAAAATGAAATTCGTTTTCTTTTTTATTTACCTTGCCCAATTTAAGAACAATTTCGTGTAAGAAAGAATTTTTGTTCTTTTACCTTGTTGATAGAGATTAGCAATAATCAGGAATCAAAATTAGGAGTAATCATAAATATCGCTAAAAAAAAATTATCTGCATGTCCTTCTATTCTAAATTGAATCTTATATTATGTCACAAAAAAACCATTCTTCCGATTTTTCCTTGAATTCCAATAAATAAATACTTGTTTGCCCGAAATAAAGAAATAAAAGGAAAGAAAATAATTTAAATAATTTAATTAAGTTAAAGATCTACTTGATTTATGATTCAATTTATGATTCAAAGGAAAGAAAGCGTGGAGCTGAAATAACTCATTCAGAACGCCCTTTAAAAGATTACGCGGTACGATTGAATCGAATAAACCCTTATGGAATAAAAATTCAGCTGCTTGTGAACCTTCAGGTACTGTCTTATTCAATGTTTGTTCAATTACTCTTTTACCTGCAAATGCAATGTGTGCGTTGGGTTCAGCAATAATGATATCCCCTAACATACCAAAACTCGCCGTCACGCCCCCAGTCGTAGGCGATGTAAGGATTGAGATATAAAATAACTTTTTATTCGATTGATAATCATATAAAGCGGAAGATATTTTAGCCATTTGCATCAAGCTCAAACTTCCTTCTTGCATACGCGCTCCCCCAGAAGCACACACTAGAATAAGAGGTAAAAACTTATTGGCAGCATACTCGATCAAACGAGTGATTTTCTCGCCTACTACGGATCCCATACTACCCCCCATAAACTGAAAATCCATAACCCCAATTGCTACAGGAATGCCATTTAGTTGACCTATACCTGTTTGAATGGCTTCGGTTAATCCTGTCTTTCTTTGATAAGAATCAATACGACCTTTATAAGGTTCGCCCTCCGAATGAAATTCGATGGGATCCCGAGATACCATGTCTTCATCCATAGGATCCCAAGTACCTGGATCAATCAAAAGTTCAATTCTATCTGAACTACTCATTTTCAAATGATATCCACATTGTTCACAAATATTCATTCTTGATTTCAAAATTTTCTTATAATTTAATCCATAACAAATTTCGCATTGAACCCACAAATGTCTGTATTTTTGAGTTACATCAAGATCATGAGAATTTTCCCTTCTAATAAAATCCCTAATCTTCGTGCTAGTTCTTAGACTGGACCTTGCGTTTTCACTATTGTTTCCACTTTCACCAAAAATGGAACTATAAACGTAACCTTCGCTGGAATTGTCACTGCCACTTAAAATATAACTATCAATGCAGATTTGAGAATGAAGGTGACTATCAATACAACCAGTGATGTAATTATTCCACCTATATTTAGTATCATAATCATAGTGGGAGTCGTCCCTACTAGACCTATTATTCAAATAACTAGTATTCAAATAACTAGACTTCCAATAATTCGAAAAAGAACTTTCTAGTTCACTCATAAAAGAATGATCGTTGTCAATCTCAAAAATTCGATTTTCCATATCAAAATATATGGTATAACTACCCCTATTACTATCCCGAACTAACAAAGTGTCATCAGCACTGCAATTCCGAATACCCCTGCCCCCGGCTAAACGATCAACACTGCTGTAACTAGAACTCTCACTATTCCCCCAATCATCTGGATTTTTATCTGTATCATTTAGAATTTTGTCTTCACTTACACTGATATTTTCAATAGGACCAAAACTATCGATTGATTTACTTAGCATACACCTGTATTTTAACTCCACATTGGATAACATCGAATTGAACCACCATTTTTCCATAGAGCTTTCTCACCACTATGTACATCAAAATAAATAGATGAATAGTCATTCGATGAAAAATCATTTGAATATTTCATTTCCTCTCAGAATAAGCATAGAAATCCAATCATTAGAGTTATTTATTAACTAATAATGAGTAGGTAAAAATAATTTGCTTTTGCTTTTTGTTTGTAATAACCCGGAGTATTACTTCACTATATATGATTATGATAGA